TCCTTTTGTACAAAATACATTTGTACAATAATAAATAATAAACAATAATAAATAGCAAGTCAATCTTCAAAAAAATTCACCGTAATGGAAATACTTATACAAAACTTAAAAGAAATCCAGGAGAAACAAAATGCAAGGTCGTTTGTCTGCTTGGCTAGTCAAGCATGGACTAGTTCATAGATCTTTGGGTTTTGATTACCAAGGAATAGAGACTTTACAAATAAAGCCGAAGGATTGGCATTCCATTGCTGTCATTTTATATGTATATGGTTACAATTATCTACGTTCCCAATGTGCCTATGATGTAGCACCAGGAGGACTGTTAGCTAGTGTGTATCATCTTACGAGAATAGAGTGTGGTATAGATCAACCTGAGGAGGTATGTATAAAAGTATTTGTCCCAAGGAAAAATTCTAGAATCTCTTCTATTTTCTGGGTTTGGAAAAGTGCGGATTTTCAAGAAAGAGAATCTTATGATATGTTGGGAATCTCTTATGATAATCATCCGCGTCTGAAACGTATTTTAATGCCCGAAAGTTGGATAGGATGGCCTCTGCGTAAAGATTATATCGCCCCCAATTTTTATGAAATACAAGATGCTCACTAAATGATAAAAAGAAGAAACTAAATTCGCATTTCTACAACCCCAGATAGTTAAGGAATATCTTTACATTCTCTTATTCTCTTATAATTCTCTTATAATATAGATCAGACAGAATAATTGAGGTCTCATTCATATATTATTATGGATGGGATAAAAAAAATTAGGGTAGGGATTCATTGAGATTCGAAAATTGGAACGATACTTATTTCGAATGAGCCAAGCCAATGGGATGAACTGAAAAAATTCTGCATCATGAACTATGCAACGTGCACATCAACATCAATTATATGGCCGCTAAAAAAAGTGACATTAAAAGCAACATTAAAGGAGATGAAGAAAATAAAAATATCAAAGAGAATAGACTACAAAGAAAAGGGTCGGATTCTATTTGTAATCTATCTGAGATGAACTTTTCCTATTCCCACCCCTGAACTTCCCTAGAATACTTAATATACATAGAATATACCTAGAACATACATCTATTTTTTATTCATCTAGTATTCTTTACTCATCTCTAGTATTTTTTACCCATCTAAAGTAGGTCTCCAGACACCTAGATGGATAAATATGTATGATGATCTAGAACGCCAATAAAAAAAAAATAGGTATCTATTCCCCATATTTTTTTTTTAATGCATTTGTAGATACTCATCCAAATTAATCATGTGCCAGGAACCAGATTTGAACTGGTGACACGAGGATTTTCAGTCCTCTGCTCTACCAGCTGAGCTATCCCGACCATTCTTGACGCATCATCCCCATTTTAAGAGAAAACTTGAGTATATGTCAATGAGTCTATGTCAGCTAAAAAAAAAAAAAGACTTTTTTTTTAAGTTTCAGTAGCCGCAGTAGCCGTAATATTTATATTTATGTACTATTAATCATTCCTATGAGGATTTCTTGCTCAAAGATAAGATGTTGTATGTTTATCATATAAAAAAATTGTACGTGTAATACGTGTAATATATGTATATATATAGAATATAGATTCAATTACATATTCCAAATATTCCAAGACTTGTAATTGTGATAGGAAAAAGAAAAACTCCACTCAGATCCTTTTGTGAAAGAATAGACTGAATAAGACACATAACGAATTTTAAAAAGAGGATATCGGATAAATAACTAGAGAGTTAAACGAACCTTTGGGGATAGAGGGACTTGAACCCTCACGATTTCTAAAGTCGACGGATTTTCCTTTTACTATCAATTTCATTGTTGTCGTTATTGACATGTAGAATGGGACTCTATCTTTATTCTCGTCTGATTAATCAGTTCTTCAAAAGATCTATCAGACTATGATGAAATGAATGATTTGATCAATGAATATTCAATTCTTTCTTCAACTTGGAAATGATTTAATTCACACCTTTCATTTGTGATATAAATATTAACAAATAGAGATCTTCAGTCTTCATTAATAAATTGAAAGAATATTCTGGAATTTCGAGAGAAGGATTCCTTTCCTAATGCGAAAGGAGATGTCATCAACTCCATCTGTTAGAACAGCTTCCATTGAGTCTCTGCACCTATCCTTTTATTATTCCTTTTACTATTTTTTTCGCTTTCTGAACTTTTCTTTGTTTTTGGAAAACAGGATTTGGCTCAGGATTGCCCATTGTTAATTCCGGGGTTTCTCTGAATTTGAAAGTTATCACTTAGTAAGTTTCCATACCAAGGCTCAATCAATCCAATTAAGTCCGTAGCGTCTACCAATTTCGCCATATCCCCTCCTTTTTTCTTTGAGATTTGGATGCTTTTCTCATTTTAATTTAACTTATGAGAACCGGGACTGTTGAATTCATTAGATACCGATTCCTATTCCTATATTTTCCTATATTGAAAAATATTTTTTTTTGATTTATTCTCTTTCATCTATCTATATCGGATACCCAT